TTAAAAATAAGCTAAATTAAGCTCTTGGGTTCATACCCCAATTATAAAGGAAAACCCTTTTTTTTAAAAAATAAAGTGCCTGATAAAAGGATTATTCTGATAGGATAAATAATATAATGAAAAATTATCTTTATTATATTTTATAGAATTAAACTATATCTATTAATATCAAAAATTAAAGTGCTTCTTACACTAAAATATAATACAACTATAAAGAATTTATAATTCTAAAAATTATATTTAATATAATATTTTTAATTATTTTTTATATAAATTCTAATAAAATATTTTTCATTTTTATTCTTATTTTTAGAACTATAATTTCAATTTCAGCAAATTCATGATTTGGCTGTTGAATTGGTTTAGAAATCAATCTTCTTAGATTCATCCCCCTAATTTCTAAATCTAATAATTTAATAGCCTCAGAAGCATCATTGAAATATTTTTTAACTCAATCTATTGCTTCAATTAATTTTATTTTTTATATTATTTTAATAAAAATAATTACTTTAAAAAATTTTGAAATTAATAATATAAGATCTTTAATAATCAATTCATCAATATTAATAAAAATAGGAGCCGCCCCATTCCATTTTTGATTTCCAAATATTGTAGAAGGATTATCTTGATTTAATAATTTTATTTTAATAACATGACAAAAAATCACACCAATAATCTTATTATCATATTATTTTAATAAAAATTTATTAATTTTTAGAATTATTTTAAATATTATTATCGGAGCTATTGGAGGATTAAATCAATCTTCATTACGAAAAATTATAGCTTATTCATCAATTAATAATTTAGGATGAATAATTTCATCAATTATAATTAGAGAAAATTTATGAATATTTTATTTAATTATATATTCATTTTTAATTAGAATTATATGCTTTTTTTTTTACTTAATAAATTTATATTTTATTAATCAATTATTTATTGTAAACATAAATCCAATAATTAAAATTAATATATTAATTAATTTTTTATCTTTAGGAGGATTACCCCCCTTCATAGGATTTTTCCCAAAATGAATTATTATCAACTTTTTATTAATTAATTATTATTATTTATTAACATTTATTTTTATTATAATAAGATTAATTGTATTATTTTTCTATATTCGAATTATTTATTCATCATTTATAATAAATTATTTAAAAATAAAATGATTAAAAATTAATATTAAAAATAAATTATTTTTAATAATAAATTTTTTTTCAATAATTTCAATATTAGGAATTATTTTAAGAACTATATTTTTTTTATAATTTTAAGGTTTTAAGTTAATTTAAACTAATAATCTTCAAAATTATTTATAAAGAATATTAATTCTTTAAGCCTTAATAATTTGAAATTATAACTTAAAATTTGCAATTTTATATCATTTATTTTGAATATAAAGCTAAATTAAATTATGTAAATTTAATAAAAGAGAATTTCATCTCGTTAATAAATTTACAATTTATCGCTTAAATTTCTCAGCCATTTTATTAAGCGAAAATGATTATATTCAACAAATCATAAAGATATTGGAACTTTATATTTTATTTTTGGAATTTGAGCAGGAATAATTGGAACTTCATTAAGATTATTAATTCGAGCAGAATTAGGAAACCCAGGATCTTTAATTGGAGATGATCAAATTTATAATACAATTGTTACAGCTCATGCTTTCATTATAATTTTTTTTATGGTTATACCAATTATAATTGGAGGTTTTGGAAATTGATTAGTACCATTAATATTAGGTGCTCCAGATATAGCTTTCCCACGAATAAACAATATAAGATTCTGGTTATTACCTCCCTCAATCACTCTTTTAATTTCTAGAAGAATTGTAGAAAATGGAGCTGGAACTGGATGAACGGTATATCCACCTTTATCGTCAAATATCGCTCATGGAGGAAGCTCTGTAGATTTAGCTATTTTCTCCCTACATTTAGCTGGAATTTCTTCAATCTTAGGAGCAATTAATTTTATTACTACAATTATTAATATACGATTAAATAATATATCATTTGATCAAATACCATTATTTGTTTGAGCGGTAGGAATTACAGCATTTTTACTTTTATTGTCTTTACCTGTTTTAGCTGGAGCTATTACTATACTATTAACAGACCGAAATTTAAATACATCATTTTTTGACCCAGCTGGAGGAGGAGATCCTATTTTATATCAACATCTATTCTGATTTTTTGGACATCCAGAAGTTTATATTTTAATTTTACCAGGATTTGGAATAATTTCTCATATTATTTCCCAAGAAAGAGGAAAAAAGGAAACTTTCGGTTGCTTAGGAATAATTTATGCAATATTAGCAATTGGTATTTTAGGATTTATTGTATGAGCACATCACATATTTACTGTAGGAATAGATATTGATACTCGAGCTTATTTTACGTCAGCTACAATAATTATTGCAGTTCCAACCGGAATTAAAATTTTTAGTTGATTAGCAACATTACATGGGACTCAATTTATTTATAGTCCTTCATTATTATGAAGTTTAGGATTTGTATTTTTATTTACTGTAGGAGGTTTAACAGGAGTAATTTTAGCAAATTCATCTATTGATATTACTTTACATGACACATATTATGTTGTAGCTCATTTTCATTATGTTTTATCTATAGGAGCTGTATTTGCCATTATAGGAGGATTTATTCACTGATACCCATTATTTACAGGATTATCAATAAATAATTACATATTAAAAATTCAATTTTTTATCATATTTATTGGAGTTAATTTAACATTTTTCCCTCAACATTTTTTAGGGTTAGCAGGAATACCTCGACGATATTCTGATTACCCAGATTCTTATATTTCTTGAAATATAATTTCATCTTTAGGGTCTTATATTTCATTATTAGCAGTAATAATAATATTAATTATTATTTGAGAATCAATAATTAATCAACGAATAATTTTATTTTCATTAAATATATCATCTAACATTGAATGATTACAAAATTTACCACCAGCAGAACATTCATATAATGAACTTCCAATTTTAAGAAATTTCTAATATGGCAGATTATATGTAATGGATTTAAACCCCATTTATAAAGGATCATCCTTTTTTTAGAAATGGCAACATGATCTAATTTAAATCTACAAAATAGTGCATCACCTTTAATAGAACAAATTATCTTTTTTCATGATCACACTTTAGTTATTTTAACTATAATTACTATTTTAGTAGGATACTTGATAATAAGATTAATATTCAATAAATATATTAATCGATATTTACTAGAAGGACAAATAATCGAATTAATTTGAACAATTTTACCAGCAATTACTTTAATTTTTATTGCATTACCATCATTACGTTTATTATACCTATTAGATGAATTAAATAATCCTTTAATTACTTTAAAATCAATCGGGCATCAATGATATTGAAGATATGAATATTCAGATTTTCATAATATTGAATTTGATTCTTACATAATTACACAAAATGAAATATCACCTAATAGATTTCGTTTATTAGATGTAGATAATCGAATTATTTTACCAATAAATAATCAAATTCGAATTTTAGTTACAGCTACAGATGTAATTCATTCATGAACTGTCCCATCATTAGGAATTAAAGTAGATGCTAACCCTGGACGTTTAAATCAAACAAACTTTTTTATTAATCGACCAGGAATTTTTTTTGGCCAATGTTCAGAAATTTGTGGGGCTAATCATAGTTTCATGCCTATTGTAATCGAAAGAATTTCAATTAAAAATTTTATTAATTGAATTAATAACTATTCATCATTAGATGACTGAAAGTAAGTACTGGTCTCTTAAACCATTTTATAGTAAATTAACATCTACTTCTAATGAAAGAATTAGTTAATAAATAACATAAATATGTCAAATTTAAATTATTACTAAAGTAATATTCTTTTATTCCTCAAATAATACCTATTAACTGAATAATATCTTTTTTATTATTTATTATAATTTTTATTTTATTTAATATAATAAACTACTATATTAGATTAAATTTTAATAATAAAAATTTCAATAAAAAAGATAATTTAAAATTAAAAAATTTAAACTGAAAATGATAAGAAATTTATTTTCAATTTTTGACCCATCAACTAATTTATTTAACTTATCAATTAACTGATTAAGAACTATATTAGGTTTAATTTTTATTCCATATGGATTTTGAATAATTCCAAATCGTCATTATTTTATTTGAAACTTTATTTTAAATAAACTTCACAATGAATTTAAAACTTTACTAAAAAATAATTACTTTAAAGGATCAACTTTCATTTTTATTTCTTTATTTTCATTTATTTTATTTAATAATTTTTTAGGATTATTTCCTTATATTTTTACAAGAACAAGTCATTTAACTTTATCTTTATCCATTTCTTTAACATTATGATTAAGATTTATATTATATGGTTGAATTAATAATTATCAACATATATTTTCTCACATAATCCCTCAAGGAACTCCCGCAATTTTAATACCATTTATAGTATTAATTGAAACTATTAGTAATATTATCCGACCTGGAACATTAGCAGTTCGATTAACTGCAAATATAATTGCAGGTCATCTATTAATAACATTATTAAGAAGAACAGGAACAAACATACAATATTATATAATTATATTTCTTTTAATTATCCAAATTTTACTATTAATTTTAGAATCTGCAGTAGCAGTAATCCAATCTTATGTTATTGCCATTTTAAGAACTTTATATTCTAGAGAAGTTAATTAATTAAATTATTAAACAAATGAAAATTAATTTTAACCACCCATATCATTTAGTTGATTATAGACCTTGACCTTTAACTGGGGCTATTGGAACAATAACTTTAGTAACTGGAATAATTAAATGATTCCATAATTTTAATATAAATTTAATAATTATTGGATACACAATTATTATCTTAACTATATACCAATGATGACGAGATATTTCACGAGAAGGAATATTTCAAGGTAAACATACAATTTTAGTAGTAAAAGGATTACGATGAGGAATAATTTTATTTATTGTATCAGAAATTTTTTTTTTTATTTCATTTTTTTGGGCTTTTTTTCATAGAAGTTTATCCCCTAATATTGAAATTGGATCTATATGACCTCCTATAGGAATTACCCCATTTAATCCTTTTCAAATCCCCTTATTAAATACTATTATTTTAATTAGATCAGGAATTACTGTTACATGAGCTCACCATGCATTAATAGAAAATAATCAAACTCAATGTTCTCAAAGTTTATTTTTAACAATTATTTTAGGAATTTATTTTACAATTTTACAAGCATATGAATATTTAGAAGCACCATTTACTATTGCTGATAGAATTTATGGATCAACATTTTTTATAGCAACAGGATTCCACGGTCTTCATGTAATAATTGGCACAATATTTTTAATTGTTTGCCTAATTCGACACTTAAATAACCATTTTTCTAAAAATCATCACTTTGGGTTTGAAGCTGCAGCATGATATTGACATTTTGTTGATGTAGTATGATTATTCTTATATATCTCAATTTACTGATGAGGTAATTAATTATTTATATAATATAAATAGTATATCTGACTTCCAATCAGAAAGATTAAAAAATTTTAATATAAATAATTATTTTATTAATACTTATCTTCACAATTATTATAATAATTTCAAATATTATAATAATATTATCTATAATTTTATCAAAAAAATCTTTCATAGATCGAGAAAAATGCTCACCATTCGAATGTGGATTTGACCCTAAATCTTCGGCTCGGATTCCATTTTCATTACATTTTTTTTTAATCACAATAATTTTTTTAATTTTTGATGTAGAAATTGCTTTAATTTTTCCAATTATTAAATTATTTAAAATAGTAAATTTTTTTTTATGAATAAAAATTAGATTTTTTTTTATTATTATTCTATTAGTGGGATTATATCATGAATGAAACCAAAATATATTAAATTGAACTAACTAAAATTTATTTATTTAATTATATATATATATATATATATATATATATATATATATATATATAGGATTATAGTTTAATAAAACATTTGATTTGCATTCAAAAAATATTTATATGAAATAAATTTATCTTAAATAAGAAGCAAAATTGCATTTAATTTCGACTTAAAAGAAGAGTTTAAATACTCCTTATTTATTAATTGAAACCAAAAAGAGGTATATCACTGTTAATGATAAAATTGAATCTTAAATTCCAATTAAATAATTTATTTATTTAATTATATAAGAAATATAAAGATTAAAATTAAGCTGCTAACTTAATTTTTAGTGGTTTAATTCCATTAATATTTCTTATTTATTAGTTTAATATAAAACATTACATTTTCATTGTAAAAATAAAAAATTTTTTTTATAAATAAATTATTTACTTATTTAAAGATAAATATATCTCCCTAATATCTTCAATATTATACTCTAATTTATAAGCTATTTAAATAAAATAATAAAATTATAGTAAAAAAAATTAAAATTCATAAAACAAATCTAAATAAATAAATTTTAAAATTATTTATTTGATAAACACTATAAAAAATAGAATGATTTTTAATAACATTAAATATCCCTCAACCTATATATATTTCTCTTCAACCAAAATCAATATTTTTTAATAATTTATCACCATAATTTAGAAAATAATATCTTAAACCATAAGTTCTTAAGTTAGGTATAAATCATATTAAACATAAAAATGTTCTTAAATTATAAGTCAATAAAAATTTATTTAATGAATAAATATTTATATTTCTAATAATATATCCCATAAATAAGCCAATAATAACAACATAAATAACTATTATTTTTAAATTAAAAGGTAAATAAATTATATAAGGATAGTATAAAATTATTCATATTAATATACTACCACTAATAATTCTCATAAATAATAAAACCATTATACTCTTTAATATAGTATAATCTTCGTCATATAAATTATAAATACTTATTAAATTATAATCATTAATTATTAAATATATTATCAAACGAATTGTATAATATATAGTCAACCCTGTGGAAATATAATATAATAAAAACACTAAAAAATTAAAATTTCTAAATCTAACTATTTCTAAAATTAAATCCTTAGAATAAAATCCAGCTAAAAAAGGAATACCACATAAAGCTATATTAGAAATATTTATACATAAACAAGTCATAGGAATATATAAACTAATTCTACCTATAAAACGAATATCTTGTAAATCATTTATTATATGAATAATAACTCCAGCACATAAAAATAATAAAGCCTTAAATATAGCATGAGTTAATAAATGAAAAAAAGCTAATAATGGTAACCCTATTCTTAAAATTCTTATTATTAAACCTAATTGACTTAAAGTTGATAAAGCAATAATCTTTTTTAAATCAAATTCATAATTAGCTGAAATACCAGCTATAAATATAGTTAATGAAGATAATAATAATAAAAATTTTAAAAAATAAGTATCTAATAATAATAAATTAAATCGAATTAATAAATAAACACCGGCAGTTACTAATGTAGAAGAATGAACTAAAGCTGAAACTGGAGTAGGTGCTGCCATAGCAGCAGGTAACCAAGATCTAAAAGGAATTTGAGCTCTTTTTGTCATAGCAGCTAAAATAATTATTATTCTAACATAAATTATAGAATAATCATTTTTTATAAATTCTAAATAAAAAATATAATTTCAACTCCCATAATTTATTATTCAACAAATAACTATTAAAATTAAAACATCACCAATTCGATTAGATAATGCAGTTAATATTCCAGCATTATAAGACTTTAAGTTTTGATAATAAATTACTAAACAATAAGAAACTAACCCTAATCCATCCCATCCTAATAAAATTCTAATTATATTAGGTCTAATAATAAGTAAAATTATAGAAAAAACAAATAATAAAACTAAAATAATAAAACGAAATAAATTTAATTCAGAACTTATATATCTTTTTCTATAATAAATAACAACCGAAGAAATTAAAAGAACAAATATTATAAATAATAAAGATATTCAATCAATTAAAATAGATATTACAACTCTTAAAGAATTAAAAGAAATAATTTCCCACTCTAAAAATAAAACAATATTATTTATAATAAAATAAATTATAAAAAAAAAATTAACTATAGAAAATATAAATAAAAAAAAAAATGAAATGAAACAAATAGAAAAATAATTTTTATTAATAATTTAAAATGAAAAATTCATATTTTTGATACCACAAATCAATATTTTATATTTAAATTATTTAAATAAAATCAAATTATAACATAATTAATTTTTAAAACTAAAATATTTAAAGGAAATCAATGTAATATTAATAATAAATATTCTCGAGAAACCCCAGTATAAAATCTATATATACCATAAAAATATTTACCATGTTGAACATATGAATATAAATAAAGTCTATAACCAGCTCTAAAAAATGAAATTAATATTAATATTAATATAGTTAAAGAAGATCAACTAATTAATCTATTAATTAAAATAATTTCACCTATTAAATTCAGTGAGGGAGGTGCTGCCATATTTGAAGATAATAAAAGAAATCACCATAATCTTATAGAAGGTATAAAATTTATTATACCCCTATTAATTATTAATCTACGACTATTAATACGCTCATAATTAATATTAGCTAAACAAAACATACCAGAAGAACATAAACCATGACCAATTATTAATAAATAAGAACCTATAAATCCTAAATAATTTATAATTATAATCCCACAAATTACAATTCTTATATGAGCAACTGATGAATAGGCAATTAAAGACTTAATATCAACTTGACAAAAACATTTTAATCTAATATAAAATCCCCCAATTAATCTAATAATAATAAAAAAATAATTTAATTTTAAATTAATCTCCTGAATAAAAATTATAATACGTAATATACCATATCCACCTAATTTTAATATAATACCAGCTAAAATTATAGAACCTGAAACTGGAGCTTCAACATGAGCTTTAGGTAATCATAAATGAGTAATATATATGGGTATTTTTACTAAAAAAGCCATAATTATTCTTAAATACAATAAATAATAATTTAAATTAAAAAATTTTAAAAAATAAATTATAATACAATTTATTTCATTAAAAATATAAAAAATACCTATTAATAAAGGTAAAGAAGCAAATAAAGTATAAAATAATAAATACATTCCTGCCTGAATTCGTTCAGGTTGATAACCTCAACCAATAATTAATATTAAAGTAGGAATTAATCTACCTTCAAAAAATAAATAAAATAAAAATAAATTTATAACTGAAAAAGTCATATATAATAAAATTATTAAAATAATAACATTAAATAAAAAAAAATTACAATAAAAATTTGATTTATATAAATTTTCTCTAGATATAATTATTAAAATACAAATTCAAATTCTTAATAAAATTAACCCATAAGATATAATATCACAAGAATATACATAAGAAATATTAACAAATCTATTAATATTTAAATTTAAATTTATAAATATAAATATTAATAAAAATAATATTATTTGAACCATTCAAAATATATTCTTAATAAAACATAAAGGAATTATAAAAAATAAAAAAAATAAAAATTTTATCATATTATTAAAGTAAATTAAATCTTTTAAAATAATCATTACCATGAGTACGAATTAAAGAAACTAAAATTGATAAACCTAAAGCACCTTCACAAACAGAAAATACTAAAAATACTATTAATATGTATAATTCATAACTTAATATTATTAAATAAAATAATATAAAAAAATAAACTCTTAAAACTATAAATTCTAATCTTAATAAAATAATCAATAAATGCTTATACTTAGAAATAAAAATTAAATTACCAATAATAAATATAATTATAACAATAATATACATATATTTAACTATCATTAGTTTTTATAGTTTAAAATAAAACATTGGTCTTGTAAATCAAAATTAAGAAAATTCTTTAAAAACTTCAAAGAAAAAGATAAATCTTTATCAATAATCTCCAAAATTATAATTTTAATTAAACTATTCTTTGAAATTAAATTAACTTTATCAATTATAATACTAATAATTTCTATTATAATAATATTTCTTAATCACCCATTATCAATTGGGTTAATAATCCTAATACAAACATTACTAATATGTTTAATTTCAGGAATATTAATTAAAACATATTGATTTTCATATATTTTATTTTTAACTTTTTTAGGGGGATTATTAGTAATATTTATCTATGTATCAAGAATTGCTTCTAATGAACTTTTTAATTTTTCTTTCTATATAAAATTATTGGTAATAACAACAATTATTATTATTATTTCAAATCAATTAATTATTTATTTATTAAAATATAATAATATGAAAATAAATTGAATAAATTTATCAAACAATATAACAGAAAATGAAAATTTATTTGAATTAACATTTTTTAATAATGAAAATAATATTAATTTAAATAAATTATATAATAATCATAATTATATATTAATAATAATATTAGTAATTTATTTATTTATCTCATTAGTAGCAATTGTAAAAATTACAAATATTTTATACGGACCTTTACGATCTTATTAAATAATATATATATATATATCACAAATGAAAAACATATTTTCAAATATTCGAAAAAATCACCCAATTTTAAAAATTATTAATGGATCATTAATTGACTTGCCAACCCCATCAAATATCTCCTCTTGATGAAATTTTGGATCATTATTAGCATTATGTTTAATAATTCAAATTTTAACTGGACTATTTTTAACAATATACTACACAGCTAATATTGAAATAGCTTTTTATAGAGTAAATTATATTTGCCGAAATGTAAATTATGGTTGATTAATTCGAACTTTACATGCTAATGGAGCTTCTTTTTTTTTTATTTGTATTTATCTTCATATCGGACGAGGAATTTACTATGAATCATTTAATTTAAAACATACATGATTAGTGGGAGTATTAATTTTATTTTTATTAATAGCAACTGCATTTATAGGGTATGTACTACCTTGAGGACAAATATCATTTTGAGGAGCAACAGTAATTACTAATTTACTTTCAGCTATCCCATATTTAGGTACAATATTAGTAAATTGAATTTGAGGGGGATTTGCAGTTGATAATGCTACATTAACCCGATTTTACACATTTCATTTTTTACTACCTTTTATTGTATTAATAATAACTATAATTCACTTATTATTTCTTCACCAAACAGGATCTAATAACCCATTAGGAATAAATAGAAATTTAGATAAAATTCCATTTCATCCATTTTTTACTATAAAAGATTTAATTGGATTTATTGTTTTAATATTTTTATTAGTTATATTAACATTAACTAACCCATATTTATTAGGAGATCCTGACAATTTTATCCCAGCAAATCCTTTAGTAACACCAATTCATATCCAACCAGAATGATATTTTCTTTTTGCTTATGCAATTTTACGATCAATCCCAAATAAATTAGGAGGTGTAATTGGATTAGTTATATCTATTATAATTTTAATAATTTTACCATTTACATTTAATAAAAAAATACAAGGAATTCAATTTTACCCTGTTAATCAAATAATATTTTGATCTATAGTAATAATAATTATTTTATTAACTTGAATTGGAGCCCGTCCTGTAGAAGAACCATATATTATCACAGGACAATTATTAACAATATTTTATTTTTCTTATTTTTTAATTAATCCATTAATAAGAAAATATTGAGATAATATTATATTTAATTAATTAATGAGCTTGAATAAGCATTTGTTTTGAAAACTTAAGAAAGAATAATTAAATTCTATTAATTTATACTAAAAATATTATATTTACATATAAATAAAAATTTTTAAACCTATAAAAAATAATAAAAAATTTAAAGAAATAGGTAAATATCTTTTTCAAGATAAATATATTAATTTATCATAACGATAACGAGGTAAAGTACCCCGAACCCAAATAAATAAAAAAGAAATAAAAACTAACTTTAAATAAAAAAATAAAGTTATATTATAGCCGCCTAAATAAACTAATACAAATAATATACTCATAAATAAAATTCTAGAATATTCAGCTAAAAAAATTAAAGCAAATCCACCTCTTCTATATTCAACATTAAACCCAGAAACTAATTCTCTTTCACCTTCAGCAAAATCAAAAGGAGTACGATTAGTTTCAGCTATTATTGAAGAAATTCATCTTAAAGACAAAGGAAATATAATAAAAAAAAATCAAACTAAATCTTGATAACATCTAAATTTAATTAAATTAAAATCTATAACTATAACAATTCTAGATATAAAAATTAATGCTAATCTAACTTCATAAGAAATAGTTTGAGCAACTGAACGCAAACTACCCAATAAAGAATATTTAGAATTAGAAGATCAACCAGCAACTATAACAGTATAAACTCCTAAACTAGTACAACAAAAAAAAAATAAAATCCCTAAATTAAATCTAATTAAATTATAATAATAAGGAATTAACATCCAAATAAATAAAGATAAAATAAATCTAATAATTGGAGAAAAATAATAAGAAAAATAATTTGAATATATAGGATATGTTTGCTCCTTAGTAAATAATTTAATAGCATCAGAAAAAGGCTGTAAAATACCAATAAAACCAACTTTATTAGGTCCTTTCCGAATTTGAATATAACCTAAAATCTTACGTTCTAATAAAGTCAAAAAAGCAACACCAATTAATACCCCTAAAACTAAAATTAATAAACCAAAAATAATTATAATAATATCTAAAAAAAACAATACTATTTATATAATTAATTTATATATTAAATGAACTCTAAAATCAACACATTTCTCTGTCAAAATAGTCGATTAAAAAAAAATTAAAATAATTTTTTTAATTAAATTTAATAATATTCAAAATTAATAATTTAATTAAAATATTTGATCCTTTCGTACTAAAATATTTAAATAATTAAAAGATAGAAACCAACCTGGCTTACACCGGTTTGAACTCAGATCATGTAAGATTTTAATGATCGAACAGATCAAAATTTTAAACTTTTGCATTTAAATTTTATCTTAATCCAACATCGAGGTCGCAAACTTTTTTTTTTATTTGAACTAAAAAAAAAAATTACGCTGTTATCCCTTAGGTAATTTAATCTTATAATCAATAAAATTGGATCAATAAAACACTTATTTATGATTTTAATTTTTAAAAAAAGTTAATTTTATTTTTTTATCACCCCAACAAAATAATTATTATTATTATAATTAATAAATTTATAAATAAAAAATAAAAAAAAATAATTATTAAACTCTAAAGGGTCTTCTCGTCTTTTTAAAAAATTTTAACTTTTTAAATAAAAAATTAAATTCTATAAATTTATTTAGAGACAGTATATATTTCATCCAATCTTTCATACAAGTCACCAATTAAGAGACTAATGATTATGCTACCTTTGTACAGTCAATATACTGCAGCCCTTTAATTTTAATCAGTGGGCAGATTAGACTTTAAATTAATACAAAAAGACATGTTTTTGTTAAACAAGTGAATATAAATATTTGCCGAATTCCTTAAAATAAATTATTTAAATAAATAAATAACAAATAATAATAATTATACATAATATATATATATATATATATATATATATATATTATGTATAATATAATATACTAATTTTATCATTATAACTAACCTTAATAACATTAAAAATAATTTTTCCATAAAAAATTAATTAAATATTAAATTTTTTTTTTAATGAAATTATTTATAACAAATTAAAATTTATTAATAATATAAATTATATAAATTTCATAATTCAATAAATTAATATAAAAATTTAATTTAAAGCTTATCCCCTAAAATATAAAATTTAAAAATTAATTAAATTTATTAATTAATTAAATTTATTTTTAAATTTAAAATTAAATTTTTTTCTAAAAAAACTAGATATATTTAAAAACGAATAACATTTCATTTCAAAATAATTATTTAAAATATTTTTTCAACAATAAATTTATTAATTATTTAACTCTTTTAAATTCGAGAAAATAAAAATATTTTATAAAATTTTTAATAAACTCTGATACACAAGATACACTAAATAAAAATTACTTTTTAATAAATTTATTTTCAAATATTTCAAAATTCTTCTTCAATACTTAATTAACTATAAAATTAATAATTTTTTCTTTAAATAATACTCTAACCCCACAAATATTATTTAAAATTATTTTTATTAAAATTATATATTTAATTTTTACCCCTCAAATTAATTAAAATTTTAATATCATTTCAATGTAAATGAAATACTTTTACAAGCTCTAATTTGTTCTTTCTAGAAACACTTTCCAGTACCCCTACTTTGTTACGACTTATTTCAATTTATATATGAAAGCGACGGGCAATATGTACATATTTTAATTTTTAATCATTTTATTTAAATAAATAAAATTACATTTAAATCCACTTTTAATTAATTTTTCCAAATTAATATCCATATAACTAAAATTATTGTAATCCATTATATTCTTAATTATAATCTGCATCTTGATCTGATTTAATTTTTTATAAAAAATATAAAATATTATTAATTATTAAAAAATATTTTTATAACAACGATATACAAAATAATAAATTAAGTAAATTTATTCGTGGATTATCAATTATTAAACAGATTCCTCTAAATAAACTAAAATACCGCCAATTCATTTAAGTTTCAATAAATAATTATATACTATTTTAGTATTTTTAATTTAAATTTAAAATAATAGGGTATCTAATCCTAGTCTAAAAAAAAATTTATTAAATATTAAATAAAAATAAATAAATAATAAATTATATTAAAATTTCACCTAATAATATAATTTTTAATTTAATTTTAATATTTATTTATTAATCACTAAAAAAATTTAATTTAACTTTTGTGTAACCGCAACTGCTGGCACAAAATTTGTTATTAAATAAATTAATATTACTAAATCTTAATTTCTTAAATTTTTAATATTAATTACTACCCCCTGTAATTAATTATTATTTAAATAATTAAAAATTAACACTAAAATTTATATGTAAAATAAATTTAAAATAAATTTTTTAAATCATGAAATTTATAATCTATATATAACTAAATTTACACAGATTTTTTTTTTTTTTTTTTTATATTAAAATTTAAATAATATTTATATTTATATATATATATATATATATATTATTTATATTAATTATAAATAAAAAAATATTATAAATATATAATTAATATTAAATTTTTAATAATTCTTTCTAAATTTATTTTCAACGTTAATTTTAAAACAAATAATTCTTATTAAACAATTTATATTAATTATAAATAAAAAAATATTATAAATATATAATTAATATTAAATTTTTAATAATTCTTTCTAAATTTATTTGCAACGTTAATTTTAAAACAAATAACTCTTATTAAACAATTTATATTAATTATAAATAAAAAAATATTATAAATATATAATTAATATTAAATTTTTAATAATTCTTTCTAAATTTATTTGCAACGTTAATTTTAAAACAAATAACTCTTATTAAACAATTTATATTAATTATAAATAAAAAAATATTATAAATATATAATTAATATTAAATTTTTAATAATTCTTTCTAAATTTATTTGCAACGTTAATTTTAAAACAAATAACTCTTATTAAACAATTTATATTAATTATAAATAAAAAAATATTATAAATATATAATTAATATTAAATTTTTAATAATTCTTTCTAAATTTATTTGCAACGTTAATTTTAAAACAAATAACTCTTATTAAACAATTTATATTAATTATAAATAAAAAAATATTATAAATATATAATTAATATTAAATTTTTAATAATTCTTTCTAAATTTATTTGCAACGTTAATTTTAAAACAAATAACTCTTATTAAACAATTTATATTAATTATAAATAAAAAAATATTATAAATATATAATTAATATTAAATTTTTAATAATTCTTTCTAAATTTATTTGCAACGTTAATTTTAAAACAAATAACTCTTATTAAACAATTTATATTAATTATAAATAAAAAAATATTATAAATATATAATTAATATTAAATTTTTAATAATTCTTTCTAAATTTATTTGCAACGTTAATTTTAAAACAAATAACTCTTATTAAACAATTTATATTAATTATAAATAAAAAAATATTATAAATATATAATTAATATTAAATTTTTAATAATTCTTTCTAAATTTATTTGCAACGTTAATTTTAAAACAAATAACTCTTATTAAACAATTTATATTAATTATAAATAAAAAAATATTATAAATATATAATTAATAAAATATTAATTTAAATGTTATAAAAACCATTTGCAATAATTTTTTATATAAATAAATAAATAAAAA